CAATACGTATGTACATATATTAGATGTACATATAGATAGCACTTTATTTCTTTTAGTTTGATTTCCCATCTCAAGAAGTCATTGATTGAACAATTAACGGATGATCCGCGGAGTTAAGTTATACAGTAACTTCTTCGGATTTGTAAAAGGAGTAGAGCAGACCCTGTCCATTTTTCATGCTTAAACATGAGATGAATCAAAAAAAGCATAAAAACTTTTCTAGTAGTCTAAAACAAATGTTAAATGTGTGATATGTGGATCGCTCAACAGAAGAAAGATCTCATTTTCTTATGTGTCGGATCTCTTTGGCCAATCACTAATCGCTTCGTTTCCGATAGAAAGAAAATATGTATTGTCGTAATAGCAGAACGACTTTCTTTTAGAAAGGTAAAAGAAAAAGGGGAAATAAATAAAGAAAAAAAATAGTATTAGTTTTTCTTATTGTAATATCCATAATTATGATAAGAGCTGATTCACTAAAATAGAATATTTAGGAAAAATTAGGTTGGAAAAAATCGCCTATCATGCGTAGATTTGAGTTTCGAAATACAATTATGGTAATCATTCATTACTGTATTCCAGTACAATTTGGAAGACATTTTTCTTTTTTTAGGGCTTCGCAAAATGATCAATAAAGAATTGATACGGTTCGATTGAGCAATTAGTAGTGCCCAGCCCTAGAGTCCACTCCTTCCCCATACTACAAGTGAAAGGGAAAATGTAAAGACTACCATTAAAGCAGCCCAAGCAAGACTTACTATATCCATGTGAATTATGTCCCCTATTTCTATGAAGGAATTATTCTATTATTGATTAATAATCATAGCGGAATCAATGGCGCAGAGTCAAAATAGGTAAGACTATTTATTGATGAACCAATTCAATGAATACACTCGTAACAAGTTTCTATATTTTAGGGTTTCTGGTAAAATCAGGAAGCATTTAGTACAAATACGATGATACACACGCCTTTTCCTTGGAAATATCAAAGGAATGCTTCTATATGGAGCATGTAAGAATAGTAAGACCTATTGTTTGTTTTGATATTAATGCCTTTCCTTACTAAGCAAAAAGCATAAAAATATACCATCACGATAGATAACTATCTATCAGATACCTCTATTTCCTATTTGATCTAAGCTTACTGTCTTTCTTTCTGTGAAAAAATCCGGAGAACTCACCACCACTATTAATTAATACATTCTTTTTTTTCAACTTTAACCTTTACTCTTTTAATACCAGACGGAGTCACGAGACACTACTTTGAATAAGGGTAATTTAAGAGATCTTGTTATTATAGTCTTTCGTATAATCTCTTCTTCAATTCTAGTAGCAAAAACAGAGTGTCCCTTAGGAACCTTTGGATACCGAGATTTCCGACCTTAGTTCTGAATCCCGGAATTGACTCTCACCATTTATTTGATTCAATTGAAAAATCAAATAAATGGTGAGAGTCAATCATTAAAGTAATAAGTGAGAGTTGCTTCATCTCTATTGATACCGATTTGGGCTACACCTCAATTTTGAGAAAAAAAAAATGACAGTCTTTTAGAAAACCTACACCATGGGTTATAAAAATCGAGTATTGACACGCCCACTTAGTCCTTTGCCTCTGCTTCTTGCGGAGCAAGAATTCGTCGAATTAGATCGGCAAGATAGGAAAGAAATAAAAAATCTTTTGTTGATCAGGCGACACCCGGATTTGAACTGGGGATAAAGGATTTGCAGTCCCCCGCCTTACCACTTGGCCATGCCGCCAAATTCGGTCCAAAATGGATAAAAATATTATCTATATTCTAATTCTATTACTCACTCCTTTTTTTATCTTGAATACCGTTGTACTTATCCTTTTTTAAAAAGAAATTCCTGTTTTTTATTGGATCTAGTTTAGATTCTCCTCTTCGATTGATTGTATCTTAAAATATACATCGCTTAAAAACATCCCTTCTCTTTTTTATTGAGAGTAGAAAAAACGGATTTCCGGTCACAGACTGCAAAATTCAGGACAAATTGGAACCATTAACAATTTACTTTGAATTAGCGAACGATTCTTCCATTTTTATCTCCAATGAAATTTTGTTTCATTGAATAGCAAAAGAAAATAAAATTGATTTATGACTAATCAGTATTCATTTTTTTTTTTCAATAAGCAATCCTTTTCAATTATCAATTATAATTATAATAACATATATGTGTATATGTAAACCCCAGAACAGAAATTGTTACCCAGATATCAAACCGGATCTCTCTCTTATGTACATATCCCTATAGAGAATTCTCCTGTTTCAATTTTTCATTGAATATATTGAATAGAAAATACAAATTTTGATGGAGTGTGACTCACGTTGTCCCAAGTGAAATTACAATAAAAGATGTGATATATGGATAAAATAGATAGCCGTATCAGCATGTACTTAATAAAATAAATACAATTACAATAAATACTATTCTTATTATATTTTCTATTTATATTACGCAATTCAATCATATTCTATAAATT